ATTCTTTTTTTTTATTCTTTAGTTAATTTGATTCTTTAATTAAATTTTTAAGAAATTCTAAAAATAGAAGTATATTAAGTTAAGTATATATATATATAATAGAAAGAAGTATATAACTAATATCTGTTTAATATTAAATCTTAAAGCATTCAGAATTTCTTTCTTATTCTATTTCTTTCTTATCTTTTTTCTAAATAAAATAAAAATATATTCTATATAATATATAGAAATGGAAATAATAGATAAATATCAATATATTTATATCTATATTGATATTGCGTCCAATAGGATTTGAACCTATACCAAAGGTTTAGAAGACCTATGTCCTATCCATTAGACAATGGACGCTTTTCGCCTTTTTTTGACTTCACAATTGTTAAAAAAAAGAATGTGCGAAATCTTTTTAGCAATTGTGTATTGAATTCACTTCAATACACAATTGCTATTAGACAATTCTAATAGAGAAAATTGTCTCTAATAAAAAACGGGGGGGGCAATTTATAATTTAGAGCGGGTAGCGGGAATCGAACCCGCATCGTTAGCTTGGAAGGCTAAGGGTTTTAGTCGACGTCGATGGATCAGTTTTATATTTTGAACGTCTCTAATTCAAAACCGAACATGAAACTTTGGTTTCATTCGGCTCCTTTATGATGGATGGAGAAATTCCCAAATAAAATAAGATGGGAACGAAATCAAAATTCGACCCATAACATCCATGTTAGCTTTTTTTCCGCCCGGATGCTTTGACAGAAAATTTTGCTTTATAGATGATCCTTCTAGAAGATAGAAAAGGAGAACTCGAACAATCTTTCTAGTTACTTCGTTCTTTATTTCTATTTAACGGAATCCTTAGGAAAAGTCTTTTGTTTCCACCGAGCTAAAACAATATAATATGTCGATGTCTTTAGTAAACCAAAGTTCTCGTTTAATAGCTATTTTGCTTCAATTTTTTCTATACCAAACAAAAAGTAGAACTGAAGATTTAGTTACGATTAGAAAGAAACTTTTTTTGCTTTATCCATGGATCCTCTTGTTATACTTATTGAATTGTAAATAGTCATACAATTCAAAAATTATGTTTCGGAATTTCATAATCCAAATTGACATTTGATTAGAGTCTTTGGATACAAATTACGAGAATCTATAATCTTCCTTGAATCGTTCATTGAAAGGTAAAGGACTAAATCCTTTTAAGAAATAAAGTTTTTGATCGGAAGATTAATCAAACCGAGAGACCCTTTAACTATTAAAGGGGTTAAAGGAACGAATCACACTTTTACCACTAAACTATACCCGCTACAATGCAATTATTGCATATAAATTGACCTTTTGTCGAACAAAGTAATCGGGAGAAAAAAATCTGAAAAAAAAATTCGAAAATTCTAGCGTAGACTTAATAAAATTAGTCAAAGCGGGGATTCCATTTTTTTTATTTCAGATCTTTTTTGTCTAACAATCCATCGGATGGGTCTTTTTAACTTTAACAAAAAAAGGCCCGGCTGGGGACTGACCAGGCCAGGCTATTAAAATAAAAAAGATCTTTTATTTATGTTTGGACGAGACAAAATAAAAAAAGGATTCTCTATTTCTATTTTTGTGATTTGATTTATTTCTCTTTCGAGTTCGAGCCTTTTCTTTATCTAATCTTTATCTACATTTTTTATGTAAATAGAATTACTGAGAAAGTTCTATAAAAAAAGTTATATAATAGTAATATATATATATTCAGTCTGTATTGAAAGAGTTTCAAAAGGCTCAGCGTCTCGCTGCTGAAAGGGAAACCGTATATGCTCCTCTCGTGACCAAACCATCTCCTCCATCTAGGTAAATGCTCATCTTGAAGAACCAAAAATGGCTTTTCTTTGTTCTGTGGGTTTTGTAGAATTATATATATATATACTATAATATAGAAAATGAAAATATATATATAATATTAAAGTAATATAAAGAAGAATCTATAAAAAAAAAGTAAAGTTTTTTAAGAATAAAGTGGATAAGGTTTTTTTTTCAAGCCCTTTTTTTGTCTAATGGAACCTAAAAAAGTATCCCTTTTCGATTAGGAGAGATGGCTGAGTGGACTAAAGCGTTGGATTGCTAATCCATTGTACGAGTTAATCGTACCGAGGGTTCGAATCCCTCTCTTTCCCCTTCTCTTTTTGATGATGTGTAATAGATAAAATCCTAATCAAATTCGCGCATTTTCACTAATTAATAATAAAAAACCTTTCTTTTTTATTCTTCACGTCCCGGATTACGTCCTGGATCATTAGATAGGAATCCAAATATGAAGAGAGAAACAAAGAATATAACTACAGTGTATACAAAAAGTTTTAGAGTAAGCATTACATAATCTCCAAGATCTTACTTAAAAAAAAAAAAAAGAGAATAGATTCTCTATTTTTATACTAAATATCTAGATATTTTTTTTGTGAACTCGGATCTAATTAGGTTCTTTACATAATCTCCAAGATCTTACTTAAAAAAAAAAAAAAGAGAATAGATTCTCTATTTTTATACTAAATATCTAGATATTTTTTTTGTGAACTCGGATCTAATTAGGTTCTTTCATTTAGGGAAAAGAGGATAAAACTGAGGAAATAGAATGATCCAGATTTAATATGGCTACCAAAAAAAGTCAATCCAATGTTTGAATTGAAAGTTCGTTCCTACGTCAAGATTTTTTGATCTTGTGAATTGTTGGAAGAACCAAAATCGTGAATTTTTCTAAGACAGTATTAAGAATTTCATCGAAAACTTACAGCTGCTTGCCAAACAAAGGCTAAGAGAAGAAAGAAAAGAGGTATTACGGGCATAACATCTACGATTGGATTCAAAAAGGCGTAGGCCTCCGGCAATTTGGCGACTAAAAAAGTGCTTGAAAAAAGGGCAGAATTCAAACAAATACAGATCAAATTAAATATATTAAGCATAACAAAAATTGGTGTTCTTGTGGATAATTTCATTTTGATTGAGTTATTAATATATTTTTTATATAAGGAAAAAAATAAAGAAAGAGAGTCTAAAAAGACTTTGTTGAACTTACTCAATCAAAAATCCTTTAATTCTCTTATGAGAATTAAAGAAATAATATTTTCATACAATATCTTAATTGAATTCTATGTAATGATCAATAAAGTAAGTTTTATTTGCTATCTACATGTGTCAAAACTATAGCACCGATGTAATCGATATTTAATTTGGGCTGAAATTGAATTGACGAACAACCAATAGCAATATTACTCTTTTAGTAGTCTTGAATAAAAATCGAAATGGGGCGTAGCCAAGCGGTAAGGCAACGGGTTTTGGTCCCGCTATTCGGAGGTTCGAATCCTTCCGTCCCAGAGTCCAGTCATTACGGAATCAATCTTCTATTGCCTTTGTACACCATCTTTTTCTTTCTGTTTAAAAACCCAATATTTTTTAAGAGTAAAATCTTGAAATGAAAAGAAGAATCAACTTATTTTTCATCATTTCAACCGAATTCACAAAAAATCTATTTACTTTTTTTTATTTGTGTGTGATGTAGGTAAGTAAGATAGAACCATAGATTCTAAGAGTTTTAATAAAAAAAGATATAGATTTCTATTCAAATTTCGATTTGACATATATACAATCTAATATGGGATTCATTTTAATTCTGACTGAACCTTTTACGCGTAGATTCACTATTCCATTCATAGAGAAAGAAAAAGTATAGATTACAATATACTGACTGAACTATGACTATTCATGATTTCATAATTGAATCAATTACACAAACTAGAGGAATGTTATGGTAAAACTTCGTTTAAAACGATGTGGTAGAAAGCAACGTGCGACTTGAATTGAAGGACATGATCTTCTGTGGATTTTTTGATCCGCCACCTTTTATATTAGGAATATAGGTGCTCTTGGCTCGACATTTTGTGTTCTATTTTACTAGAGTTCTACACTTTTTTTTTGAATATAAAAAAGAGTACAGGATGGAGCTCGAGGAGAATAGAAAGTTTTTATTACTTTCGCAGGAGTAAGGATCTAGGGTTAGTGCGAATCAATAAGTTGGAACAACTTCGTAAGTCTTTTTTTTTTTTTTTATATAAAAAAAAAAAAAGCCCTTTCAAGTAATTTTACAATGTAAAGGGGAAATTTTCTTAAAATTGTAAAATTCTTTGAATCAAAAGTCTATCATGCGTGAATCAAGCGTTTGTATGATTCTTTGATAGAAAGAAAAGAAATCATAAACAAAATAAGGGGCTTGTTGCTGCCCTTTTTTAAAAAAACGATTTAAGATCACCGAAGTCATGTCTAAACCCAAAGATTCAAAGTAAAGATAAAGAATCCTGAAACAAGGAAATCCAGTTTTCAATTGTTTGAACAACTAGATCAGAATGAAGAATCAAAATTGATTCTAAAAAATGAGACAAACAAAAAAAGGGTTAGAGACTGCTCAATAAAAATAGTACTTAAGGATTCTCTGTTGAGATATTTGAGAGTTATTTAACTTGAGTTATGAGAGTACGAATGTTACGAACGCTTTTTCTGAAAAAAAAATATTTAGGGTTTCAATACTGGCTAATTATTTTCATTTTTTTATTAATCTATTTAATATTTGAATTTTATACAGAGAGTTAACTTCTACTAATTCCATTTTTTTCTCGAGCCGTACGAGGCTAAAGCCTCTTATACGTTTCTAGGGGGGGGTATTATTCATATACATCTATCCCAATGAGCCGTTTATCGAATCGTTGCAATTGATGTTCGATCCCGAAGAGAAGGAAGAGATCTTCGGAAGGTGGGTTTTTATGATCCGATAACCAATCAAACTTATTTAAATCTTCCTGCTATTCTCGAATTCCTTAAAAAGGGCGCTCAACCAACAAGAACAGTTCATGATATTTTAAAGAAGGCGGGGATTTTTACGTAATTAAGTCTTAATAAAACGAAATTGAATTAATGAAATATAAAAAAGAGGATGTGAAAGACTCATATATAGCTTGGTATCAAATTTTATCTACTCTTTTCTTTCCTCCTCTTTCGTTTCCATCATATTTATTTTGATTTTTTAGAATTTCAATTTATTATTAGTATTCTTCCTAAGGTACGAAAACTCAAAAATACCCTGCTAACAACTACCATTTTTTATAATCATAAACAAATTTATGAAAATAATTTTGGATCTATAGAAATTCGAATTTTTGTATAAATACAAAATTTTATTGTATAGAAAATAATACTGTATATTAATATATTAATTCTGAGATCAAATTAATATATATATAATAATATATTATAATAATATTATATATTATATGAATAATTAATTCATTATTCATAAAAAATGAAAGGCCATAAAAAACGGGTCTAAAAAAGTATAAAAAGATTTGAGATTACCTTACTCGGCTTAGTTTTCATTCATTGTATGAACTAACAAACCGCGGGGTTAAACTTTTTTATTTTTTTTTTCTATTCTTTTCGCTATATTCAAAATTCACAATCATATTGACAACAGTGTATCGACCAAATATAATTCTCTCATAGAGAAATAGATCTATTTATCCCTGACGCGCACATGACTGGATTTTGCTTTTTTTCTTTATTCTGGTTGTATCTACATATTTGCAGTACTTTCTTTTTTTTTTTTTGGGGGGGGTTGCTAACTCAACGGTAGAGTACTCGGCTTTTAAGTGCGACTAGCATCTTTTACACATTTGTATGAAGAAAAGGATTCGTCCAGATCCGCGGTAGAGTTTGTAAGACCACGACTGATCCTGAAAGGAATGAATGGAAAAAATAGCATGTCGTATCAAGGGAGAATTCAAATAACATTTTTTTTTTATTTTCTGATCGGTACAACCTTGTTTTCGGTGTCGAAAAAAAAAAAAAAGAATTCCAATTTGGGTCGAGTGAATAAATATAAATGGATGGATAAAAAACCAGTTTTCCTGATTCCAGGAAAAAAAAAGAAACGAGCTTCCATTCGTAATTTGAAAAATTACCCGATCTAATTAAATGTTAAAAATAGATTAGTGCCTAATACGGGTATGGGAAGGAATTTTTTTCTTGCGTGTTATTATCAATTTTTTCATGAGTCCTAATTATTTTTTCCCTAGTCCGTTTGGGTTAGGTTGGAGATGGATGTGTAAAAGAAGCAGTATATTGATAAAAAAAATATATATATTTCCAAAATCAAAAGAGCGATTAGGTTAAAAAAATAAAGGATTTCTAATCATATTGTTTTGTTATTCTATAATATAAAATATAACGAACAGAAACCTATTAAAGATAGAGAATCCGGTTAGCAGTCTACCTGTTTATGAGGTATCTATTGCTTTCGTAATCTAATACCTTATTTTGACTTTATCGCACTATGTGTCATTTCAGAACTCAAGAAAATAAAGGCTTTACTTTTAGTTCAAATCGAATTTCAATCCAAATGGAGAAATTTCAAGGATATTTAGAGTTCGATGGGGCTCGGCAACAGAGTTTTCTATATCCACTTTTTTTTCGGGAGTATATTTATGTACTTGCTTATGATCATGGTTTAAATAGATTAAATAGAAATCGCTCTATTTTCTTGGAAAATCCGGATTATGACAAAAAATATAGTTCACTAATTGTGAAACGCTTAATTTTGCGAATGTACGAACAGAATCGTTTGATTATTCCCACAAAGGATTTGAACAAAATGGGGCATACCAATCTTTTCTATTATCAAATGATATCTGTTTTATTTTCAGTTATTGGAGAAATTCCATTTTCCCTAAGATTGGGATCCTCTTTCGAAGGAAAACCATTAAAAAAATCTGATAATTTACAATCAATTCATTCAATATTTCCCTTTTTAGAAGACAAATTCTCACATTTTAATTATGTGTTAGATGTACTAATACCTTACCCCATCCATCTAGAAATCTTGGTTCAAACCCTACGTTACCGGGTAAAAGATGCCTCTTCTTTGCATTTTTTTCGGTTCTGTCTATACGAGTATTGCAATTGGAAGAATTTTGATATTAAAAAAAAATCAATTTTGAATCCAAGATTTTTATTATTCTTATATAATTCTCATGTATGTGAATACGAATCCATCTTTTTTTTTCTACGCAAGCAGTCTTCTCATTTACGATCGACATCTTATGAAGTCTTTTTTGAGCGAATTTTATTCTATGGAAAAATACAACATTTTTTAAGAGTCTTTGTTAATAATTTTCCGGCAATCTTAGGGTTACTCAAGGATCCTTTCCTACATTATGTTAGATATCACGGAAAATGCATTCTGGCAACAAAGGATACGCCGCTTCTGATGAATAAATGGAAATATTATTTTGTTAATTTATGGCAATGTTATTTTTCCGTATGGTTTCAATCGCAAAAGGTAAATATAAATCAATTATCTAAAGATAATTTAGAATTTCTGGGTTATCTGTCAAGTTTGCGATTAAATCCTTTAGTGGTACGTAGTCAACTGCTAGAAAACTCATTTCTAATAGATAATGTTAGAATCAAATTGGATAGTAAAATTCC